AAGTAAGCAGTTTTTTTTAGTTGTATCGACCCAGTCGCTCACTAATGGATCTTTACGGTGCTTTCTCTATCAATTTGGGAACTTTATCCATAGAGTAGTAGTATAGGCCATACTTTCTTCCTATTTTGATTCTCGTGAAGTGTCCTTCCTTCCTACAGCTGATAGGGCAAAATCGTTGTTTTGACGATCCCTATGTAGAAAGCCCTTTTTCTAGTATTTACTAGAAAATTTGATCCTTTCTTTTTTTTTCTTCTTTCTATAGTGGAGATAGTCGCACGTAATGACAGATCACGGCCATATTATTAAAAGCTTGCGGTAAGAAGGGGTTTCGTTCTAGTGCCCGGAAATAATATTCCAAAGCCTTTGTATGCTCTCCATTGCTTGTGTGTATAAGGCCTATATTATAGAGTATATAACTTCGATCATAGGGATCAATTTCTAGTCGCGTAGCTTCATAATAATTCTGCAAAGCTTCCGCATAATTTCCTTCGGATTGAGCCAACATCCGTTACGGTCGTTCATTCTATTCAAAAAATCTCCGTTCCAAAACCGTACATGAGGTTTTCATCTCATACGGCTCCTCCCTTCTGTACATAGTACTAAGCGAAATAATCTATAGAATAAAAATAGAATTAGTCCCATCTTATTATGAACCGAAAGGGGCTGGTATTTTTCCAAGAAATCTCTAGCCAACCTTCCCGCAAGAGGTTTTTCTTAACACCAATGAATTCTATTAATGCTAGAGGAAAACGATAGCTCCAAGAATTTCTTTGTTCTCAACGCCTCCTATTTAGAGGAATTAGCCACTTCAACGATCTTTGATGGTTATAGGGGTATCCAAAGTACAAACCTGATGGTTGTTTGTTATCCCAACCATTCTTCCCAGCCCTGATACCGATCAGGAAAGGGCTAATTTCTAACAAAGTTTTTCTCTTGTTGATTCCTATTTCTAGGTGTAGTGCTTTTCTCCCCTATGCTGCCTATTGGTATGGTACTAGTAGAGTAGGATTGGCCTGTAATACAGAACCTATCCTGTAGGTGTAACCTTTCGCTCAATACTCAAATCTACAATTGAAGCATCTGAGGCCGCATCAATCGAGGATACACGACAGAAGGAATTGTTAGTTCACCTCACCTTCCCCAAGCGTGGGTTTCCTTTACTAATTTTGTTCTCTCTATGCGAACCCCCTCTCTTTCTCGTAAGACTGAGGTGTAGGTAGGGCTAAAAAAAAAAAAAAAAAAGAGTCAAATCGCACCATCTCTATAATAAGTAAATGCCCTTTTTTCCCCTGAGGTTGTCGGAATTATTCGCAATAAAATATTGGCTACAATTGAAGAGGTCTTATCAATGAAATTTCCATTTATACGGGATCTAGGCATAATTCCCAACCCATTCTATATAGAATTGTTTTCATTTCTTCACAAAATAACATAAAAACAAACACATTCGATTCTTATAAATCGATCGATCCATATGCTCTAAATGGATAAGAGAGGTATGGATTTTCCGCTCAGCTCAAATTGTCTCCTTTTCCTTCTGTTTGGACAAGAAGAGATATGAAATATTTGACTAAGATTGGATTTCATTCCACTTTTCTATTTCTCAACAATAACTTCTCTCATCAGCTATTTCGCGTTTTCAAAGTCATTAATTGTCTCATACCCTTTTTTAGATTTCGATTGTATGGCGTAGCGTACCTTATGCAAACAGAATTCTAGGGTTCCTCTATTTTATTATGGAATAAGAAGAATTCTTCCATTCTCTTTTTCTTTGGTTTGGGGAAAACCCAAACTAAAACTTTTCGAGGGAGCGGAATTCCTAGTAAAAAAATCCTGGATCCTTCCACTTAGATGAAAAGGAATTTTTCCAATAGAACCATGGAACCCCCGAGCCGTTGTGGTTGTACCTGTACTGCAGGAATAGGAAAACTCGCTATTCACTTAGTTTATTTTCCATAATAAGATTATGTAGGAGAGATGGCCGAGCGGTTCAAGGCGTAGCATTGGAACTGCTATGTAGACTTTTGTTTACCGAGGGTTCGAATCCCTCTCTTTCCGTTTCTCTTAATTGATCAACGTTAACGATCACAATGTATCAAATCAAATAACAATTTATTCCAGCAATAATACCTTTATTTAATAGAAATTTTTTATAGTAAATTACTGTGGTATGTAAAATACACATAGAGGAAAGAACAAAAAAGAAAAAAGGATCCTAGGGTTAATCCATTTATGCTAGTTGAATGGGAAAATACGAATTAAGGGCCTTAGGTCGATTTAGTTCGGGGAAAGGGGAAGGGGAAGAAAATTCTATGAACTTTTCCTTTTTTCGTTAAGTTCAAGTCTGACGAGAGTAATATTCTACAACTAACAACTCATTTATTTTGAGACCGACCCACTTCCTATCTAGGATTTTTTTAACTAGTCCTTTATATTGCAATGTGTCAATCGTCAAATGCTTTGGCAATTTCCCCGGGTCGGATGAAGCAATAGAATTTTGAATCAGACGTTTTGATCTTTGGTTATCCTTCGTAGTAATAATATCTCGGGGTTTGCAACGAAAACTTGGTATATCGACTATACGACCATTAACTAAAATATGTCTATGGTTAACTAATTGCCGGGCCCCAGGAATGGTTGAAGCCATACCCAATCGAAAAAGGATATTATCCAAACGCATTTCAAGTAATTGTAGTAAAACCTGACCTGTTGACCTTTTTGCTTTTCCAGCGATATGTACATATCTAAGTAATTGTCGTTCTGTCAGACCATAATGAAAACGCAATTTCTGTTTTTCTTGAAGACGAATACGATATTGCTCTTTTTTCCCAGAATGGAATTTCTTTTTCAGATTACTTCCGGATTTAGGTGTTTTTCTAGTGAGTCCTGGTAAAGCTCCCAGACGGCGTATTTTTTTTAAACGAGGTCCTCGATAACGGGACATGAAGACTCCTTGTTTATTTTATTGAAATTTCATTTTACACAATTAATTTCATTGTATTTACATTACAGAATACATCAAAATTAAAACTGAATTAAACTAAAGGATAAACAGAGTAAAATCTACTAAAGTACCACAAAAAATGGAATTTCATCAACATCTGGATTTTTTGTATATATATTATTTATTTTATTGTTTTGTATCTAGCAAAATTGTAAGGTAGAACCACATAATAGATCCTGGATTCTCCATTTAATTCGGAGAAAAAGAGAAAAAGAGAGATTCTTGTTCATGGAACATCGATATAGAAAAAAGCCGACTATCGGATTTGAACCGATGACCCTCGCATTACAAATGCGATGCTCTAACCTCTGAGCTAAGTGGGCTTACATAACAGAAATAGTGTAACAAATAGAAATATGTATAGTATAGGAAATCCGTAAAATGTCAGATCTTAATTATTAATCTTAGCTATTAACTAGTTCGAAATTGGAAGTTCTACTTAGAAAAAAATACTAGAACTTCATAAAGATAAAGTTAACTTGATATGCTTAACTGGAGGATATCCTTAAATAGGATTATAGAAATTTTTGAACTTTCTTTTTATTTCTCTAATTCGTAAATTGATTTTTCTAATAGAATAGAATCTATTCCAATTTCTATATTGAATTTGATTTCAGATATTTTCAATTTTATATGGCTCGGATGAGTAATCTAATACATAGAAAAGAATAATATATATGATGAAAGATATAATAAAGAGAAAATGCGAATTTCTTGGCATTTTCATTCGATCATTATAGACATTTTTTGAGATATTTTGTTTTTTTTGTTATTTCTTAATAATTTAATGATTAATATTTCACTAAGGAGAACATAGAATCATAGCAAATGAAATTGCTAATTCTGATTAGAAAAAAAAAAAAGAATGAATATCAAGCGTTATAGTATGATTTTGAATACTCTAAAAAAGAAAGGCGGGGGGGGGTGGGGGAGAGAAAAACTTTGGGATATATTGATTCGGATTGAATTGCAAATACATCAACGATAGAATCAATTCAATTCTGAATTGCAATAAGCAGGGTCTGTCAAATAGAGACGAACTGCTAGACTACGTCGAGTAATTAATTCAACGATTCCAAAAAAAACTAAGAGATGGATGAAATTACACAAGGAATCCAGGTCTCAATCAAAGAAAAGGAAAATGGGGATATGGCGAAATCGGTAGACGCTACGGACTTGATTGTATTGAGCCTTGGTATGGAAACCTGCTAAGTGGTAACTTCCAAATTCAGAGAAACCCTGGAATTAAAAAAGGGCAATCCTGAGCCAAATCCGTGTTTTGAGAAAACAAGTGGTTCTCGAACTAGAATCCAAAGGAAAAGGATAGGTGCAGAGACTCAATGGAAGCTGTTCTAACGAATCGAGTTGATTACGTTGTGTTGGTAGTGGAACTCTCTCTAAATTTAGAGAAAGTAAGGGCTTTATACATCTAATACACACGTATAGATACTGACATAGCAAACGATTAATCACGGAACCCATATCATAATATAGGTTCTTTATTCTTTTTTAGAATGAAATTAGGAATGATTATGAAATAGAAAATTCTGAATTTTTTTAGAATTATTGTGAACCCATTCCAATCAAATATTGAGTAATCAAATCCTTCAATTCATAGTTTTCGAGATCTTTTAAAAAGTGGATTAATCGGACGAGGATAAAGAGAGAGTCCCATTCTACATGTCAATACTGACAACAATGAAATTTCTAGTAAAAGGAAAATCCGTCGACTTTATAAGTTGTGAGGGTTCAAGTCCCTCTATCCCCAAACCCTCTTTTATTCACTAACTATAGTATTTATCCTCTTTTTTTCTTTTTATCAATGGGTTTAAGATTCATTAGCTTTCTCATTCTACTCTTTCACAAAGGAGTGCGAAGAGAACTCAATGGATCTTATGCTGCTATTCATTGAATAGATTTCTTTTTTATTATAGTATCGGCAAGGAATCTCGATTATTAACTCTATTTTTAAGTATTATTAAGTAAGCCATGCACA